ATGTATGATATATATATATATATATATATATATCGCGCTGGTTTTGGGGGGAGGGTGTGAGGCGGTGAGGTTGCTGTTGTGTGGAATTGTGAGTGTATTTAGGGTTGTAGTGCAGCCAGAGCATCTTATAGGCAGGTCTCGTTTTAGGGGTTTGGCGAGAGTCAACTTGTCTATATGGGTGTTTTGGTTGTGGGGGGGTAGGGGGGGTTTGCCGGAGGCAACCGCGTGCGTGGCTGGGTGTACGGTGCTGGTGCGAGGCTTATTTTGTGCGTGGCTGGGTGTGTGTTGTGTGTGTAGGTGTAATGTGGATGGGTGTTGTGTGTGTGGCTGGGTGTGTGTTGTGTGTGTAGGTGTAATGTGGATGGGTGTTGTGTGTGTGGCTGGGTGTACCGGGTTTGGGGTGAGGTTGTCAGGGGAATGAGGTCTTTGGGTGAGGTAAAATTTGTGTTTTTTTAACAGTATTTTAGGGAGGTTGAGTTTGTGGTGGTAAAATATGTCCATCGAACATGAAAAGATAGTCCACTGGAGGTCTTATGCTGTCACTCGTACATTGCACCGTATGTTCAGCCACAATCTCGTTTGATCGGCCGCACCACGGAGACGGCTACGACCGCGACGCTGGTTTGGGGGTCTGAAGCCACACCAGAATTAAAAAAGTACCAGCTGCCAGGAAGAGCATATATGGTTGCCGACGTTACGCGGCCAAGTGTAATTAACCCATTAACCAGAGGCCTTGGAAAGTGTGAGAAAGTGCCCGTTTGCTTGTTCCGCCCCTGACCTAACAACCAGAGGCCTTGGAAAGTGTGAGAAAGTGCCCGTTTGCTTGTTCAGGTTCCTGAGACTGGTAATAGAGTGTCTGGGTGGGCGGGTTGATGGTTTCTCGTGAAATGCCAGATAAATAATCTCTTATTCCTTCATGCATGCATATTCTTTCCTGGTTCCATGGACTGTATGTCAATGCCCGTTTAAGCAGGTCTATTTGTTTTACACTGTCGTGTGGTTGGTAAATGTATGTCCGATTATACATAATATGTCCTATATCATTAATATAATGTACTATATAATATTCATGGGGTAAGTAAATTAATGTATAATTATACATAATATGTCCTATATCATTAATATAATGTACTATATAATATTCATGGGGTAAGTAAATTAATGTATAATTATACATAATATGTCCTATATCATTAATATAATGTACTATATAATATTCATGGGGTAAGTAAATTAATGTATAATTATACATAATATACCCTATATCATTAATATAATGTACTATATAATATTCATGGGGTAAGTAAATTAATGTATAATTATACATAATATACCCTATATCATTAATATAATGTACTATATAATATTCATGGGGTAAGTAAATTAATGTATAATTATACATAATATACCCTATATCATTAATATAATGTACTATATAATATTCATGGGGTAAGTAAATTAATGTCCTTGGACCAAAAAATAGTTTAAGTAAAATACTAGTTTTGGGGACTAGGGTTAGGACTGTTGTTCTTTTTTTGATGCTCGAGGGGGTGATTAAAGCCCATTTTTGGTTTACAAGGCCAATGCTTTGGTTGGTTTAAGCTACTTGAGCTATCAGTTTATTATGGTGTGTTCAATTTTGTTTGCTGTTGGGGCCATGATTAGAGGGATTAGGAAGTATGTGGCGGAGGTTGCCTGTCCTAGTATGATGTATGGGGGTTCGACTGGTTGTCCGCCTAGTCATGTTAGTAGTACAATGTTCGCTGTTATGAGTCAAAATAGTAGCTGGCTTAGTGGGCGGTAGCTGTTTGTTCGTTGGTGTGAGTTGTGTAGAAGTGGGATGATGAGTAGGATTATGATGGATATTGCTAGAGCTAGTACTCCTCCCAGTTTATTGGGGATTGATCGTAGGATTGCGTAGGCAAATAGAAAGTACCACTCTGGCTTAATATGTGGTGGGGTTGATAGGGGGTTTGCTGGGGTGAAGTTTTCTGGGTCTCCGAGGAGTAGTGGGGTGAAGAGGGCGAGGTATAGTGTTATTGTTATTATCAGGCCTGCTCCAAGTAGGTCTTTGTAGGTGAAGTATGGGTGGAATGGGATTTTGTCGCTGTTTGTGTTCAATCCGGTTGGGTTGTTGGAGCCGGTTTCGTGTAAGAATAGGAGGTGTAATATCATTGTGGCGAGGATTAGGAATGGAAGTAGGAAGTGGAATGTGAAGAATCGGGTCAGGGTAGCGTTGCCTACGGCGAAGCCGCCTCAAAGTCACTCTACGAGTGATGTTCCGATGTATGGGATTGCTGATAGGAGGTTTGTGATTACTGTGGCGCCTCAGAATGATATTTGTCCCCAGGGTAGGACATAGCCTATGAATGCTGCGGCTATTGTTAAGAATAGTAAAAGTACGCCTGTGTTTCATGTTTCTTTGTATAAATAGGATCCGTAGTATAGTCCTCGGCCGATGTGGGAGTATAGGCAGATGAAGAATATGGATGCGCCGTTGGCATGTACGTTACGGATTAGTCAGCCGTATTGCACATCTCGGCAAATGTGGGCCACTGAGGCGAAGGCGAGTGTGGTGTCAGCGGTGTAGTGCATAGCTAGGAATAGTCCAGTGGCGATTTGTGTGATTAGGCAGAGTCCTAGTAGTGAGCCGAAGTTTCATCAGGCGGAGATATTTGTTGGTGTGGGGAGGTCAATTAGTGAGTTATTTATAATTTTTATGATTGGGTGGGTTTTTCGTATAGCCATATGGTGTTTTTGTAGTTGAATTACAACGGTGGTTTTTCAGATCACAGGTTTTGGTGGTAGGCCAAATGAAAATAGTATGAGCTATTTATTGTTTTTTTTAGGTCTTTGTTATCTTCTTGGCTTGGTAGGGGTGGCGGCTAATCCGGCTCCGTATTTTGGTGTGGTGGGGCTGGTGGTTGGTGTAGCGGGGGGTTGTGGGTTGTTGGTGAGTTCTGGTGGCTCGTTTGTTGGTTTAGTATTATTTTTGATTTATTTAGGGGGTATGTTGGTTGTGTTTGCGTATTCTGTGGCGTTGGCGGCGGAGCCTTATCCGCAGGGCTGAGTCGATAGTGGGGTTCTTGGTTATGTTTTAGTCTATGTGATTTTGGTGGTGATGGTGTTAGCAGTGTTTGGGGAGTTTGTTGGTGTGTGGGGTGTTGGTGCTGGTGTTGGTGGGGGTTTGTGTGGCGTGCGGTTGGATTTTAGTGGGGTTGGTGTAATGTTTTCTGTGGGGGGGTGGTTATTACTGTTGTGTGTTTTAGGTTTGTTGTTGGCGTTGGGTGTTGTTCTTGAGTTGGTGCGTGGTCAGAGTCGGGGCTGTGTTCGGGTGCCTTAATATTTTTGTTCAGATGAGGGCGGAGATGATGAGTGTGGTGAAGGCGACAAGGTGTGATTTTATATTGCCTGTGTGTAATTGTGATAGTTTTTTTGCTGTGTGAGTGCTTGAAGTTGTTGATATCACAGGTATTAGCAGTTCGTACCACAGGAGGTCATTTAGTTGTAGGGACTTTGTTTGTGCGGTTGTTATGTTTTTTGTTGGTGCGTAGCGGTGAGATAATGTGTTGAAAAACATTAGTTGCGTTGTGGTTGTGTGGGGTTTGTTTGTTTGGTTCTGTGGGGTGAGGTGTGTGGTGTGTTTTATTAGGTCTAGAGCATAGGTTAGTCCTAGTAGTGTTACGGCAAGTGCTGCTAGTTTAGTACTTGTTGGTATTGTTATTGTTTGGGGTTTGAGGGGTAGTGTTGTGGTGGTCACGATTAATCCTGCTACAATGCTGCCGATTGATAGTCGTAGCATTGGTTGGGTTTGGTGTGGGTTTAGTTCGTTTTGTTCTATTGTAGGGTGTCGTGGGGCTCCGGCGTGGGTATAGAAGATTAGTCGTGTGCTGTATGCTGCGGTGAGTGCTGTGGCGATTAGGGCCGTTAGGAGGGCTCAGGCGTTAAGTATGGAGGTGGTAAGGGTTTCGATAATAGTGTCTTTTGTGTAGAAGCCTGCGAGGAAGGGGGTTCCTATTAGTGCGAGGCTTCCGAGTGTTAGGCAGTTGGAGGTGATTGGCATGGTTTTTTGTGTGTTGCCTATTTTACGGATGTCTTGTTCGTTGTTTAGGTTGTGGATAAGTGAGCCCGAGCAGAGGAACAGCAGGGCCTTGAAGAACGCATGTGTAATAATGTGTAGGTAGGCTATTATTGGTTGGTTTATACCTAGTGTTAGTATCATAAGCCCAAGTTGGCTTGAGGTGGAGAATGCGATAATTTTTTTGATGTCGTTTTGTGTTAGTGCACACAGTGCGGCGAAGAGTGTTGTTAGTGCTCCGAGACACAGGCAAAAGGTGAGGGTTGGGGTGTTGGTTGTTATTATGGGGTGTATGCGGATTAGTAGGAAAATGCCTGCTACTACTATGGTGCTTGAGTGTAGTAGTGCTGAGACTGGTGTTGGGCCTTCTATTGCTGCTGGCAGTCAAGGGTGCAGGCCAAATTGTGCGGATTTTCCTATTGCTGCTAGTACTAGTCCGATGAGTGGCAGAGTTGGTGTGGTATGGTGAGAGACTGTCTGTTGGATTTCTCATGTGTTGTAGTTTATTGCTAGTCAGGCTATTGACAAGATTAGTCCGATGTCTCCGGTTCGATTGTATACAATTGCCTGAAGGGCGGCGGTTGTGGCGTTTGTGCGTGCGTGTCATCATCCAATTAGGAGGAAAGATATGATTCCTACCCCTTCTCAACCGACAAAGAGTTGTAGTATGTTGTTTGCTGTCGTGAGTGTGGTTATTGCGATTAGGAATAGTAGTAGGTATTTTGTGAACTTGGTAAGGTGTGGGTCGGTTGATATGTACCAATTTGTAAATTCTAGGATCGCTCAGGTGACAAAGAATGCGGTTGGCAGGAATAGGGTTGTGTATAAGTCAAACAGGAAGCTTACTTGTAGGTTAAATTCTGTGGTGGTTCAGCACAAGTGGGTTGTAGTGATTTTTATTCCTGTGTTGATAAAGATTAGTATTGGTAGTAGGCTTTGTATAAAGGCTAGTTTTACGGTGGTGGTGATGGTTGTTGGTGTTGTACGCCGGCTTAATAGTGGTAATAATAGGGTTGTGAGAGTGGTTAACATTGTAGTGTAGAAGAGTATATTCATGTTACTTTCACTTGGAGTTGCACCAAGTAGTGTTAACTCCTAAGATTAATGGGCGGCTGGTGTCCTTTGAAAGTTAAGAGGGCCAAGTGGTTAGATTTGGGATACCAGGTTAGCAGTCTGGTTAAACCCTCTCGGTAGACAAAAGAGGGTGAGTCTTTATTTTTAAGTCCACAGCTTAAGATTTTGGTTTTAAATTATGTCTGCCTTTGTACTAGTGTTAGCTTTGGGTGTAATATTAGCAGGGCGAGGGGTAATAGGTGTGTGATTAGTAGTAGGTGTTCTCGGGTTTGTGTTGGGGGTATGGGGTGTGTTTGGTGTGGTCCATGGTGTGTGGAAACGAAGATGTATAGGGAGTATGTGGCTGTCAGTAGGGTTGTAATTCCTGTGAGGATAATTGTTGTGGTGCTTCAGTTGAATGTTGAGACGATAATTAGCAGCTCTCCTAGTAAATTTGTTGTGGGGGGTAGGGCTATGTTTATTAGGTTGGCTAGCAATCATCAGGTGGCTATCAAGGGAAGGGTTATTTGTAAGCCCCGGGTTAGTATTAGTGTTCGTGTGTTTGCCCGTTCGTAGTTGGTGTTAGCTAGACAGAATAGCATAGAAGATGTGAGGCCGTGGGCAACTATTAGTAGTATGGCTCCGTTGATGCTTCATGGTGTTTGGATTAGGGTTGCGGTGATAACAAGTCCTATATGACTGACTGATGAGTAGGCGATGATGGATTTTAGGTCTGTTTGGCGCAGGCAGATTAGGCTTGTTATAATCATGCCTCATAGTGCTAATACGATGAAGGGGTAGTAAATGGTCTGTGTTGAGGGGGTAAGTAGTGGGGTGAKGCGGATGATTCCGTAGCCTCCTAGTTTTAGAAGTACGGCAGCGAGGATTATTGACCCTGCAATTGGGGCCTCAACGTGAGCTTTTGGCAGCCATAAGTGTGTGCCGTATAGAGGTATTTTAACTAGAAATGCTGTTATACATGCGAGTCATATGATGGTGTTTGTTTGCTGTGTGGTTGGGCAGTGATGTGTTAGTGTTAGTATGAGTATGTTTGTGTGGGAGTGATTTATGTGGGTGGTTAGAATGGCTAGTAGGAGTGGAAGTGAGCTGGCTAAGGTGTAGAATAGGAAGTAGTTTCCTGCTTTTAGTCGCTCTGATTGGTTACCTCAGCGTGTAATTAGGACCAGGGTTGGTAGTAGGGTTGCTTCAAATATGATGTAGAATATTATAAGATTTTGTGTGCAAAAGGCTAATAATAGGGCGGCTTGCAGTGTTGCACATGTGGTTAGGAATGCTCGTTTGCGATTGAGGGGTTCGTGTTTAAGATGGTGCTGGCTGGCAATTATTATTAGTGGCAGGAGTCAGGCTGACAGAATGATTAGGGGGGTGGTGATTTGGTCTAGTGCTGTATAGTAGCTGGCTGTATGGGGGGTGATGTTTATTGGGAGGTGCGCTCATTTAATCATAACTAGTGTGATTAGCATGGAGTAGCCTGTTGCGCAGGTGAAGAGGTGAGCAGGTTTGGCTAGTATAGTGGTTGGGATTAGTATGGTGGTTGCAATCAGTACTTTTAACATGTTAGGAGGTTTATGGTTTTTAGGTTATCAGATGCGTGGGTTCGGGTTGTTGATACCAAGAGTGCGAGGCCAGCACTTGCTTCGCATGCTGCCATGGCGAGGAGTAGTATAGGGTTTATGGTGGTGTTGGTGGTGGTCATATCTTGGGTTATTGTGGCCATGGTTGTGAAAAGGGCTAGTATTAATCCTTCTAGGCATAGAAGCGCTGATACAAGGTGGTTGCGGTGTAGGGTAAGGCCTAGGAGGCTCAATGTAAATGCTGTGGAGGTGGTTAGGGCTGGGGCCATGGTGCTGGCCTCGGGGTGCGCCGAGAATTTCTAAGTCGAAATTAGGTGGTTTAAGGGGTTAACTCTAGCCAGCATATTCTGCCCACTCCAGGCCACCTTGTGATCACTCGTAGACGAGTCCGGCTCCTAATAAGGCCAAGATGGCTAATGAGTAGTTTATGGTGTAGGCTGGGGATGGAGAGTTAATGGCTCATGGGGTTGGTAGTAATAGTGCGATTTCCAGGTCAAATAGCAGGAAGAGGATTGCGACCAAGAAGAATCGTATTGAAAATGGCAGACGTGCAGTGCCTAAGGGGTCGAAGCCGCATTCGTAGGGTGTTGTTTTTTCTGTGTCGGGGCTGGGGTGTGGGAGTCATAGGCTGATGGTAATTAGCAGGGTAGTTAGTATTAGGATGATGGTCAGGCTGGAGAGGGTTTGCATTGGTACCTTCCCCTAGAGTGTGCTAGGTCTAAGCGGTTGGAAGCCGCTTGTACTTTTATACTAGGAAGGTATGAGCCTCATCAGTAGAGTGATACGTATAAGAATAGTCATACTACGTCTACAAAGTGTCAATATCATGCTGCGGCTTCAAATCCGAAGTGGTGGGATGTGGTAAAGTGGAAGTTAATTTGTCGGATTAGGCAGGTAATTAGGAAGGTTGTGCCGATGATGACGTGCAGCCCGTGGAAGCCGGTTGCGACGAAAAATGTTGCACCATAGGTTGCGTCGGCAATGGTGAAGTGGGTTTCTCCATATTCTATTGCTTGGAGTAGGGTGAAGTAGGCGCCAAGCAGTACGGTTAGCGTTAGTCCTTGAATGGATTCGGTTCGATTGCCCGAGAGTATGGCGTGGTGGGCTCATGTGATTGTTACTCCTGAGGCCAGGAGAACGGCGGTGTTTAATAGTGGTACTTCAAATGGGTTTAGTGGGGTGATTCCGGTGGGGGGTCAGCTGCCGCCCAGCTCTGGTGTTGGGGCCAGGCTTGAGTGGTAGAATGCTCAGAAAAAGCCAATGAAAAAGAATACTTCTGATGTGATAAACAGGATTATACCGTAGCGTAAGCCTTTTTGTACTGGCTTTGTGTGTTGGCCTTGGAATGTCCCTTCGCGGATAATGTCGCGTCATCATTGGTATGAGGTGAGTAGTATAAGGATTAGGCCTAGATTTATTGGGATTAAGGTATTGTAGTGGAATCATATGGCCAGGCCAGAGGTTATTATTAGTGCGGCGACTGCACCTGTTAGTGGTCAGGGGCTGGGGTCAACTATGTGGTATGTGTGTGCTTGGTGGGCCATTAGGTGTTTTCTTGTAGGTAGAGAGTTAGCAGTAGGGTAAATACGTAGGCTTGGATGATTGCTACTGCGATTTCTAGTCCTGTTAGCATGATTAGGAGCACGGCAGTTAGTGTGGCGACTGTTGGTATTATGGTGAGTATTGCGAGGGTTGTGGAGGAGATTAGGGTTATTAGTAGGTGCCCTGCTGTTAAGTTGGCAGTTAGTCGGACTCCTAGGGCTAATGGACGGATAAATAGGCTCACTGTCTCGATTATAATTAGTGCTGGTACAAGTGGAGTTGGTGTGCCTGTTGGTAGTATGTGTGCTAGGGAAGTAGTTGTTTGGGTTCGTAGGCCCAGTAGGACTGTTATTAATCAGAGGGGCACTGCAAGAGCTATGTTTAGCGCTAGCTGTGTTGTTGGGGTGAATGTATATGGTAGGAGGCCTACTAGATTAGTAAGTAGCAGGTATGTCATAATTGTTGTAATTGGCAGGGCTCAGGTGTGTCCGCGTTGATTTAGTGGGGAGAGAAGTTGTTTTGTGATAAGCATAATAGTGTTGGTTTGTAGGGCTTCGAGGCGGTTGGGTATGGGTCGGGTGGTGGTGGTTGTTATTATGGCCGGGATTGCTAGGGCGATTGTTGCTAGTGATAGGCCAAATGCGTGTGGGGCTATAAATTGGTCAAATAGGCTTAGTGTCATGTTCAGAGTCAGGTGGTTTCGGGGTGTGGGTCTGGTTGGTGGGCGGGGGGTGCGGTGTGGTCTAGGTGTATTAGTGTTGGTTTTATAATGAGTATAATAATAAGTCAGGCTGTTAAGAGAGTTATGAACCAAGGGGCGGGGTAGAGCTGTGGCATGGCCCTAAGGGGTACGTAGTGTGCCCTTCTTTGGCTTAAAAGGCCAATGCTCAGGTTAGCTTCTTAGGGATGAGTTAAGTATTGTAGTTGATCAGGCTTCAAATGCTGGCAGGTTTGTGGCTTCTACTGTGATTGGCATAAAGCTATGGTTTGCGCCACAGATTTCTGAACATTGGCCATAAAATAGCCCTGGCCGTGAGGCGGTAAATGTTGTTTGGTTTAGACGGCCTGGTACGGCGTCTGTTTTAATGCCAAGGGCTGGCACAGCCCATGAGTGTAGAACGTCGTCAGCGGTAATTAATATTCGCGTTGGGGAGTTTGTTGGGATAGTTGTATGGTGGTCCACGTCTAATAGGCGTAGTGCTCCGGAGGAGAGATCTTGCGTTTGTGTTATGTAGGAGTCGAATGTTAGAGCTTCGTAGTCTGTGTATTCGTAGCTTCAGTATCATTGATGGCCAGTGGTTTTGATTGTTAGGTGGGGGTTGCTGATTTCATCTATTAAGTACAGGATTCGTAGCGAGGGCAGAGCAATTAGAATGAGGATGATTGCTGGCAGAATTGTTCACACCGTTTCTATTAGTTGTGCGTGTATGGTGCCTGTGTGGGTCAGGGGGGTGGTGATCAGTAGTGTGATGGTGTATAGCACGAAGGTGCTGATTAGAAATACTACCATCATGGCGTGGTCATGAAGGTGTAGTAGTTCTTCTATGATAGGTGAGGCGGCATTTTGTAGTCCTAGTTGGGCTGGGTGGGCCATGGAGTCTCATGGGGGTTGCACCCATTATTTAGCGCTGACAGGGCTATGTATTGAGTTTACTAGAGTCTCTTAATGGAGAGATAAGTATATGGTTGGTGTACAGTTAGTTTGAAACTAGTTAGGGGGGGTTAGAGTCCTCCATCTCTTGGGGTTGGTGAATACTAGTATTGGCTCTTCGTAGGTGTGGTATGGTGGTGGGCAGCCATGAAGTCATTCAAGATTGGTGTCTAATATGGGTGATGGTTTGGGGGTTCGTTTTGCTGCAAAGGCCTCTCAGATAATGAAGGCTATGATTACTGCTCCTACCATTGAGATTAGTGAGCCGATGGAGGACAGGGTGTTTCACAGTGAGTAGGCGTCTGGGTAGTCTGAGTAGCGTCGTGGTATACCAGCGAGGCCGAGAAAGTGTTGTGGAAAGAATGTTAGGTTGACCCCAATAAATATCAGGCCGAAGTGGGTTTTTGTTCATGTAGGGTGAAGTGTAAAGCCGGTGAATAGTGGAAATCAGTGGACAAAGCCGCCCATGATTGCAAATACTGCGCCTATTGACAGTACGTAGTGAAAGTGAGCTACTACGTAGTAGGTGTCGTGAAGGATGATATCTAGCGATGAGTTTGCAAGGATTACACCTGTGAGGCCTCCTACAGTGAACAGGAAGATAAATCCTATGGCCCATATTAGGGGGGCGTCTCATTTAATAGTTCCCCCATGTAGGGTGGCGAGCCAGCTAAAGACTTTGACGCCCGTTGGAATGGCAATAATTATTGTGGCGGAGGTAAAGTATGCTCGGGTATCCACGTCCATGCCAACTGTAAACATGTGGTGTGCTCAGACAATAAAGCCTAGGAAGCCAATGGATATTATAGCTCAGACTATTCCTATGTATCCGAATGGTTCTTTTTTCCCTGCATAGTAGGTAATAATGTGAGAGACTATTCCAAAACCTGGAAGGATTAGGATATAAACTTCTGGGTGGCCGAAGAATCAGAAAAGGTGTTGGTATAATACTGGGTCTCCGCCCCCGGCCGGGTCAAAGAATGTCGTATTAAGGTTTCGATCGGTTAATAGTATTGTGATGCCTGCGGCAAGAACGGGTAGTGCGAGCAGAAGCAGCACCGCGGTGATCAAGACGGACCACACAAATAGTGGGGTGTTATACTGTGACAATGTTGGAGATTTTATGTTAATACATGTGGTAATAAAATTGATGGCGCCTAGAATGGAGGACACACCGGCAAGGTGAAGTGAGAAAATTACTAGGTCTACGGATGCGCCGGCGTGGGCTAAGTTGGCTGCTAGAGGGGGGTATACTGTTCATCCGGTGCCAGCACCAGCTTCCACCCCGGCGGATGCAAGTAGAAGTAGTAGGGAGGGAGGAAGCAGCCAGAAGCTTATGTTGTTCATTCGCGGGAATGCTATATCGGGTGCGCCGATTATAAGTGGAACTAGTCAGTTGCCAAATCCGCCGATCATAATTGGCATAACCATGAAAAAAATTATTACGAATGCGTGGGCAGTTACGACCACATTATAAATTTGGTCGTCTCCGAGCAGTGACCCGGGCTGACTTAGCTCGGCGCGGATGAGAAGGCTTAGTGCGGTACCAGTTATCCCAGCTCAGGCACCAAACAGGAGGTAGAGGGTGCCGATGTCTTTATGATTGGTTGAGAAGAATCAACGAACAAGCATTGCGGGTAGGGTGGCCGAGTAGGTGGCAAGTTGTAGCCTTGCTTACGGGGAAAAAGTTCTTGCCCCCCCAACCAGCCCCAGTGGTGAGACACACCAAAGTGCAAATTTGGAGACGCACCCCAAAAGGGTGCCGGGGGCTTCTCCCGTTTTACTTCGACGGGAGAAGCGTAGGCTGAAGCCCGCTGGATTGGGTGTTTAGTTGTTAATTAAAGTTTTACGGGGTCGAGGCCCGTCAGTCTAGGGAGGCTTTAGCTTAAGTAAAGTGTCTGAGTTGCATTCAGTGGATGTAGTTTATGTTCTACAGGCCTTCAGAAATTAGGAGGGCGATTGCTCCTGTTTAGAACTTTGAAGGTTCTTGGTTTGTGTGAACCTAAATTTCTAGGTAGAATTGTATAGTGTTGCGGTAAGTGGTATTAGTGTGATGGCTAAGGTGGTTATAATTGTCATGGTTGGGTTGAATTGTGTGTTGAGGCGTCATTTTATTTTTCCTGTGGTGGTAGTTGGAGGGGCGGTTAGTATTGTTATGTATGCTATGCGGGTGTAGAAGTATAGGCTTGGGAGGCTGGTTAGTAGTAGTGCTATTCCTAGTGGTAGTAGGTTTGTGGTTGTAAGTTCTTTGGTGATGAGTCATTTTGGTATAAATCCGGTTAGTGGTGGTAGTCCGGCTAGGGATATGAGTGTGACTAATATTGCGGTTATTGCGATGGGAGAGGCGGGTCATGTGGAGCTGATGTCTGAGATTGTTTTTGTTGTGGTTGCGGCTATGGTGAGGAAGATTGCTGTGGTGGTGATTAGGTATAGGAGTATTGTTAGGGTGGCGAGGCCCTGGTTTGTTGCCAGGGCGGGAAGTAGTCAGCCTATGTGGGCAATTGAGGAAAAGGCCATGATTTTTCGGGTTTGGGTTTGGTTTAGGCCTGTTCAGCCGCCTGTTGCGGTTGATATTAGTCCTAGTAGTATTAGTATAGTTGGGTTTAGGTTGGTGTATATTAGGTATAGGAGGGCTAGTGGGGCAAGTTTTTGTCATGTTGAGATTAGTATTGCTGTGTAGAGGGTGGTGCCTTGTATTACCTCGGGGTATCAGAGGTGTGCTGGGGCTAGGCCGAGTTTTATTATGATTGCGACTGTGGCAAGTGTTGTTGTTAATAGGGAGTTGGTGTGTAAGATTGATCATTCTCCTGTCTGTCATGCATTTAGTGTGCTTGCTAGTAGGATGCTGGCTGCAGCGGCTGCTTGGATGATGAAGTATTTTGTTGTGGCTTCGGTTGCTCGTGGGTGGTGGTGTTTTATTATAATTGGTAAGATGCTAAGGGTGTTAAGTTCTAGGCTGATTCAGGCGAGGAGTCAATGGTTGCTTGCTATGGTGAGGATGGTGCTGGTGGTTAGACTGGTGATAAGCAAAGATCAGATGATAGGGTTTATTAGTATAGGAGGGATTTTATACCAACATATTCGGGGTATGGGCCCGATAGCTTTTTTAGCTGACTTTACTAGGAGGTAGTATAATTGGTAGTACATGAGAGTTTGAGTCTTGTGGTGCGGGTTCGTGTCCCGGCCTCTTATGGGAGGTGAGGGGGTTTTAACCCCTGTGGTGTACTCTATCAAAGTAGTCCTTGGATTTCGGGCACGCCTCCGATTAGTGTGCGAGTGGTGGGGTGCTTGATGCAGTGATTGGTATTGTGATGTATAGTAGGCATAGGGCTAGGGTTAGGGGCAAGAATGTTTTTCATAGTAGGTGTATTAGTTGGTCGTAGCGTATTCGTGGATAAGAGGCTCGGATTCACAGGAATCCTAGTGTAAGGAGTGTGGTTTTTAATATTAGGTTTAGGGTTATAAGGTTTTTTGTTGGGGCTAGGAAGAGGATGCACGATAGTGTGTTTATTATGATGATGTTGGCGTATTCGGCTAGGAAGAACAGGGCGAATGGCCCGGCGGCGTATTCTACGTTAAATCCGGATACTAGTTCTGATTCTCCTTCTGTTAGGTCGAACGGGGCGCGGTTTGTTTCGGCCAGGGTTGAGAGGTATCATATTATTATTAGTGGTCACAGGGGGGCTGCCAGCCACATGGTTTCTTGTGTTGTTATAAAGGCTTGTGTAGAGTAATTACCTGCTAAGATTGTGGCGGAAAGGAGTAGTATGCCCAGTGTCACTTCGTATGAGATAGTTTGTGCTACTGCTCGGAGGGAGCCGATTAGGGCGTATTTTGAGTTGGAGGCCCAGCCAGATCAGAGGATTGTATAGACAGATAGGCTTGAGATGGCTAGAATGATTAGCAATCCTAGGTTTATGTTTAGTAGTGGTGTTGGTATTGGTAGTGGGGTTCATATTAGTAGGGCTAGGGTTAGGGCGATGGTGGGTATTGTGATAAATAAAATTGGTGATGAGATTGTTGGGCGGATGGGTTCTTTGATAAAGAGTTTAACTCCGTCAGCGATTGGTTGTAGTAGGCCAATGGGGCCTACTGTGTTTGGGCCTTTGCGTAGTTGTATATATCCTAGTAGTTTTCGTTCTAGTAGTGTCAGGAAGGCGACGGCAAGTAAGATTGGGATGGCAAGGGCTAGTGGTATTAGAATTGTTTCTGTGATTTTGTGCACTGGGTTAGGGAAAGGATTTGAACTTTTGATGGTAAGGGCTTAGGCCTTATGCATTAACCTGTCTCTGCCACCCTAACGCATGTTTTGCCCCTGGTTTAGGGGCGTGTGGTATGATGTAAATACTTTAGATCGTTTCAGTTTTGTGTTCAGTGCGTGCCTTAAGCAGTGGTACTGTCTTCTTGGTCCTTTCGTACTAAAGAAGATTTAGCACAGATAGAAACCGACCTGGATTTCTCCGGTCTGAACTCAGATCACGTAGGGCGTTAGCCGTTGAACAAACGGACCTTTAGTAGCGGCTGCGCCACTGGGGGGCCCTGATCCAACATCGAGGTCGTAAGCCCTCTTGTCGATATGGACTCTTGGAGAGGATGGCGCTGTTATCCCTGGGGTAACTTGGTTCGGTTGTCAGTGGTACTGGGTCAATTTATTGGTCTTTTTGGGGTGTAGCCCTGTTAGGGGGGTGGTGCCCTGGTGCACGGAGGGTGGGTTGTATTCCGTAGTTGCCCCAACTTAAACTGCGGCCTATTGTTAGATTAAGTTGTGTGTACCTGTTGGTTTATGTGTCTGATGATAGTGCGCTGGGTTAGTAAGCTCCACAGGGTCTTCTCGTCTTGTGGGTTTATCCTAGCTTTTGTACTGGGAGATCAGTTTCACTGAGTGGTCATAAAAGACAGTTTCACCCTCATTTAGCCGTTCATACTGGTCCCTATTTAAGGGACAAGTGATTACGCTACCTTTGCACGGTTATAATACCGCGGCCGTTGAAAAGTTGGTTCACTGGGCAGGCGGGACCTTTAATACTTGTGTGGCTAAAGGCGGTGTTTTTGGTAAACAGGTGGGGTGGATTAGCCGAGTTCCTTTTATGGCCGTTGCTCTAGGGATGGGCACGCCTGGGTTGGGGTAACGGGTCTATGTAGTAATGGGTGCGTGTGTTGTGGTTATTGGCCCGATAATAATTTTTATGTAAGGGTGTGCCTTGTGTGAGGGGGCTCGTAATAAGTTACTAGTTTTAGCAGTTTTGCCTCTAATGTTTGTGGGTAGAGTGGCTCATTTTGTGTTAATTTAGGGGGTGCGTGTGTATTTAGGTATTGTAGGGTTTGTTGCTTTGACGCTATATTTTTTGGTGGCTGCTTTAGGGCCAACTGTATATAGGTGGTGATGAGTTTCCCTCTATTGGTGGTTGTGTCCAATTTCAACAGAGCTGTACCCCTGTTGACTAGCTACCAGCTAAAGTCAAGTTGTAGTCTATAATTGATTAGGTTTGGGCTGGTGGTGAACTGTGATTCGTTTAAAGTTTGAGCAACCAGCTATCTCCGGGCTCGATTGGTGTTTCGCCACTACCCGCGGGTCGTCCCACTCTTTTGCCACAGAGACGGGTTCATTCGTTAGTCTAAGATTGCCCGTGGGTAGCTCGCTCGGATTCGGGGTGGCAAATGTAGTTCTCTTTATTTGCGGTTTGCTGGCTAAACCATGATGCAAAAGGTACGGGGTTGTAGTCCTGCTGTTTTGTGCTTAATGTGTGTAAATTTTATTTCACTGGTCCCTTGCGGTACTGTTAACTATTGCTCCTTGGTGCGGTTCTATCTCATATACTGGGCTTATCAAATGGTTTGGTTGTGGCTGTTAGGTGAGAGGTTTGGTGATTAAGTGGGCTAGGGTTTTAGCTCAAGAAGGCTCGGTTGGAAGATGAGCATGGCTCGGGTGTAAGCAGAGTGCTTTGATTTTAAGCTACTTCTTGAGTTTGCCAAGTGTACTTTCCAGTGCACTTACCTTGTTACGACTTGTCTCATCTAGTGTTTTTGGTGGGTGTTTATGTAACTTTTGGTGTGTTATATTGATGAGGGTGACGGGCGGTGTGTACGCATTCCATGGCGTTGTTCAGGCGGGCAGTCTTGCGCGGCTTACTGCTAAATCCTCCTTTGTGCACTTGTTTCATGATGCGGGGGGTGGTTTTCTGTTGCGGAGAAAATGTAGCCCATCTCTGCCTGTGCATTCGCTACACCTTGACCTGACGTATTAGTGGTGGACTGGTTTGCCCGCTTTGGGTTCTTTTGTGAGGCGAGCTGGGAGACGGCGGTATATAGGCTGAGTTGGTGCTAGAACAGGTGAGGTGAAACGTGGGTTATCGGTTATAGGACAGGCTCCTCTAGTGTGGTGTGGAATGCCGTCAAGTCCTTTGAGTTTTAAGTTTTTCACTTGTAGTACTCTGGCGGGCAGGGTGGATGTGGTTGCTGCCTTGGTTTACGTCTAAGCATAGTAGGGTATCTAATCCTAGTTTGTGTCTTAGCTTTCGTGCGGTCAAAAGGTTTTAATGTGGGAAAGGTGGTGTGGGGTTCTGTGGTGTGTAGGGATTTTACTCCTGTGCTGCAAGTTTTGGTATGTTTCCTTTTAATTAAAGTCTTCTAGTCACGTTTTACGCCGTGTGATGTTATTTTGGGCTCATCGTATAACCGCGGTGGCTGGCACGGTGTTTACCGGCCCTGAATACCATGCCTAAGTCAAGCTTAAAGGTTTAAAAAGTGGGGGCTTATGGCTTAATGTTAATCACTGCTGGGTTCCGTAGGGGTGTGGCACGAGCTAGGCGTTGTGGGCTGTCTGTTAGTGACGTGCCTGATGCCGGCTCTGGTTACTATGTGTAGGCGTTGGCACAGGGATGCGGAGACTTGCATGTGTATGGTTGGTATTAAATAACGCCAAGTTTAGGACCAAGACGGTGTTGTTTCCGGGAGTGTTAGGGGGTCCGTCACGGCAACTTCAGGGCCGCGCTTTAGGTTTAAGCTACAGTAAC